TCTAGAAGAGTGAACAGATTGACTTTGAAACAACAAAGATTAATTACTATCGCTATAAAACAAGCTCGCATTTTATCTTCATTACCTTTTCTTAATAATGAGAAACAATTTGAGAGAGCCGAGTCGTTCCCTAGAACTACCGGCCCTAGAAACAGAAATAAGTAGACCCACCACCCGAATTGAATAAAAACTCTAATTGGAACTCAAACTCCGATTGATGTTTTGTTGGAAAAGCCGAGAGATTAGATTGTCGCGTCATAAGAAAAAAAGAAAAAATAATGGGGGGGGGGGAGGAGAAATCTTTTTTTTATTATTGAAGCGTGTTTATTCATTCCTACTGTTATCATATGAATTTCGATTCTATCTTCCCGGAGTTCATTCTCCGGGGAACTCCGTTTAAATCATTCCGTCGAATTCCTTAAATCTCCTTATTTGAGGATTTCATTAGAAATCATGTAAAGACTATTCTTATTTGATATAGCTATTTGTGCAAGTATTTTACGGTTAAGAAGCAACTGTCTCTTGCGCAGATCGTGTATTAATCTACTATAACTATAGGATACCCTATCCTCGCGGGTTACCGCGTTTATCCGAGTGATCCACAAACGACGAAAATCTCTCTTTTGCCGGCCTCTATCCCGATGAGTAGAAACCAAAGCTCTCATTTTCTGTTGCATAATAGTTCGAGTAAGTCTTGAATGAGCCCCTCGAAAGGTTGATGCAAATAAACGCATTTTTGATCGACGTCTCCGAGCTATATATCCTCGTCTAACTCTGGTCATTGAATCAAATAAAACTTTGATGAATAACTAATTGATTTCTTTTCTTTCAGTCATTCTTTTCCCCTCTTCTAGTTTAATTAATAACAAAACGGATTCTTCCGATGTATAAAATAAAAATTCCAATGGCTTTTGCTACTATGACCTTCCCAACCACGATTTTTTATTTCTTCCAGGCATTTGCATTTCGCCCCAAAATAAAATATAAAATTTGACCGATATTAAGTATCAAATAAATAGTAATAAATACGTAGTAAATGGATAAATAAATAAAATAGAAATAAAATAGAAATAGTGGCTTCCATCGTTTCTATGGTTACTTCTTAAACGGTGAGGTCCTCTCTATACACCGGAGCCCCTTACTCATTTAATCAATGTTTTGGTAACTTGTACAGTTCACACTCTTTGGCTCTACCCATGAATTATACAGTAATAGGTCTTTTCACAACGAGATCTATCCATACAGTGACGGCATTTAGTTGTGAAGGTTGGCTAGGTAGCTGACCCTGTTAGTCCGTTCTTGCAAGAGTAGGAACAGAATTTTTCTGTTTTTAAAATAAAATTTCCCCGCTTAATGGATACCACTTGCTACCAATGGGGAATTGCTTTTCATCTCAAATTGAGGTGATTGGATTTGCACCAATGGAAACCATAAATTCCATACCATACACAATAACACAATATAGGTATATGATAGATCACTATTTTTAGATAGTGAATGGAGTTCGTCCATTCCATCCTATTCGTTGGTACTGGTCATTGATACTGGAAAAATTGTCTCATTTGTTCCAGCCCATGATCTGAACGCGTCGCACATACACCCTAGTACATATTCCTCGACGCTGAGGACATCCTCGAAGAGCAGGGGATTTCGTAACATTTCGGATTGGCTGTCTTGTATTTCTAATAAGTTGTTTAATAGTTGGCATGCTGCATCGTATCCAAAAGCTGGTTTAGATCGATCCTAACCCGATCATGATGAATTACTTCTTAATTTTTTACCTGGGTAAGAACATAAAATATGAACTTACGGATCATTCTAATTATGGTTCGAGATAGAATCTCGGATTTTTATGCGAAACCCCCGTTATTTTCGATCGCTACAAGATCAACAATGCCATGAGCTTGGGCTTCTGTTGCTGACATAAAAACATCCCTTTCCATGTCTTCGGATATAACCCATAAGGGTTTTCCCGTTCTTTGTACATAAACCCTTGTGAGGGTTTCGCGTAGTCTTAGTAGTTCTTCCGCTTCCAGGATAAATTCTCCTGTTGATGCCTCATAAAAAGAGCTAGCAGGTTGGTGGATCATAACCCTGGCGATATAATATAATACCATAATGAATGGTTCCCCTATCTCGCGCGATCGCATGAAGGGGTAGGATAAAGAATAACAAGCAAGAGGAAAAAGATAGAATTGAACAACCGTACAGGCATATTTTTTTGTGCATTGCATACGGCTCCTAAATGGAATTTACTTTTCCCTTCCATTGAAGAAAGAGACAAGACAAATAAGATCCATCAGATCCAGATCGTTGAATGCTCCATTTACCATCCTTCCTTTCGGAGGAGCCAAAAATACTATGATGGTTCCGTTGCTTTATATATTTATTTTATCTCGTCTGTTCTGTGATTCTGCAATCCCAAAGTATCTTTCTGATCGGATCAAATAAGTAAATTTTTTTTTTATTTTCTTTCGTACTCTTTCATAACCTAAATATCGGAAAGAGACTTCTGGTGTAGAAGCAAAAAAGGATTTGTTTGTGACGCTGAAACAGACCTCCGATACATAAGATGAAATCGGGAAATAACCTTTGTTTCATACTACTATCTCGATACAGAATCTCATGTTATGGAAAAAAAAATGAAATAATGGTTTGTTAATATCGAGTTCGAGGTGCCATGCTATTATTACTTATTATTTATATTCCATATAGCGAAGGCATAGTCTTATGTTTTCTCTCAAATAAAAAAAACTCATTGGCGCCAAGCGTGAGGGAATGCTAGACGTTTGGTAATTTCTCCTCCGACCAGGATAAAAGATCCCATTGAAGCGGCTAATCCCATGCATATTGTATGTACATCTGGTGACACAAATTGCATAGTGTCATAAATAGCTATTCCGGGGATTACCCACCCGCCGGGAGAGTTTATAAACAAATAAAGATCCCTGGTCGCATCCTCTATACTGAGATATATCATGAGACCTACAATTTGATTTGAGATCTCGCTATCAATCTCTTGCCCTAAAAAAAGTAATCTTTCTCGATGAAGTCGGTTGATTAGGACAAAATTTCCTTCGGAACCGCACACGCGCCTTTAGATGCATACGGTTCAAAAAATGGCGAAACGAAAAAAAAAAAAAAAGAATCAATGTGTCGATTCCAGCCCTCTTTGTTTTTTTTTTTCGTAAAAAAAAAAGTTTTTTCCTAACTAAACGAAGAGGCTTTTTCTTTCATTTTTAAGAAACATGAGTTTTGAATCGCTTCCCTTTAACCTATAAGAATTTTAACCTATAATATAAAAAAAAAGAATTCATTGAACTTATCGAACTAACCTCTCATTGATGTATTGGTTTCATCGAGATTCGAATCACGATGTTATTTTCTTGTTCCTAAACGGGCCTCCTCAATTATTTTAGGTTTATGCTCTACTCCGGGTAAAAATCTGCCCGAATTCTATTTGCACATATAGTACAAATAATCCCAGTACCACTTCTTTTTGCTTTTGCTACGACTTTTTTTTTTTCAATTCGGCCGGTTTCATGCCTTCCACCAATACCAAATATTTGATGTATTCATCATATTACTTTATTGATTGGCAGTTTAAGATCACTTATATTATACATTATGTTATGGTATAAATAGAATAAGAATCCGTTATGATACAAGCGGTAATTATCCGTAGATTCCCAATTTGGTATTTCCTGAACGGAGCCTGGATACTTCTTATTGGTCCAACCTAACCATAAATTATTCTAGTTGATAATACGGATTAATTGATATAATTTTGATCCCCAAACCAACAAAAAAATTGATCTAATTGCGCTTCACGCTCCGAATTCGAATTATAATTATTATTAACGATTCAATCAATCTTTCTTGGGCAAAACAGGGGGTATCTCGATCGGGGGAGAGAACGGGGAAATCCCATATGACCCAATATGTCTGACAAGTCGCACTATACGTCAACCCAAACTGCATCTTCCTCTCCAGGATTCCGAAAAGGCACTTTTGGAACACCAATGGGCATTAAGTTAAAAAAAAAAAAGCACTAAGTACTATATTTTACTTTGATGTGGAAACGTAACAATGGCTTTCTCACCTTCCTAATATTTTCGTTTATTTTTAAAAACGTTTATTGGATTTTATCCATAGATTGGAGGGTTCATGGAGGAAGACAGAATGAATAACGGAAAAAAAAATTATTACGAATGGGTCATTCGAATGATGAACAAGTCTCTATGCATTTGCTCAAAAAAAAATGGGACCAACCCCCCCCATTGCGTATTGGTACTTATCGGGTATAGAATAGATTTGTTTCTCTTTGTTCCTACGAACAGAATTGAATTGTTCAATTATTTCCAATGGAAGGGAATAAATATTAACCCTTGCCTCGAGATAATGCACTGAAAGGCGGAGGGCCATAGCATAGTCTTTTCCAATGCGATAAAGTCACATAGTGTCCATTTATCTTTGATAAAAAAGGGGTATTTCCATGGGTTTGCCTTGGTATCGTGTTCATACCGTCGTATTGAATGATCCCGGTCGCTTACTTTCTGTCCATATAATGCATACAGCTCTAGTTGCTGGTTGGGCCGGCTCGATGGCCCTATATGAATTAGCGGTTTTTGATCCCTCTGACCCCGTTCTTGATCCAATGTGGAGACAGGGTATGTTCGTTATACCCTTCATGACTCGTTTAGGAATAACCAATTCATGGGGTGGTTGGAGTATCACAGGAGGAACTGTAGCGAATCCGGGTATTTGGAGTTACGAAGGTGTGGCCGGGGCACATATTGTGTTTTCCGGCTTGTGCTTCTTAGCAGCCATCTGGCATTGGGTGTATTGGGACCTAGAAATCTTCTGTGATGAACGTACGGGAAAACCCTCCTTGGATTTGCCCAAGATCTTTGGAATTCATTTATTTCTCTCAGGGTTGGCTTGCTTTGGTTTTGGTGCATTTCATGTAACAGGCTTGTATGGTCCTGGAATATGGGTGTCCGACCCCTATGGCCTAACCGGAAAAGTACAACCTGTAAATCCAGCGTGGGGGGCAGAAGGTTTTGATCCTTTTGTTCCGGGGGGAATAGCCTCCCATCATATTGCAGCGGGGACATTGGGCATATTAGCGGGCCTATTCCATCTTAGTGTCCGCCCGCCCCAACGACTATACAAAGGATTACGTATGGGTAATATTGAAACTGTCCTTTCCAGTAGTATCGCTGCTGTCTTTTTTGCAGCTTTTGTAGTTGCTGGAACTATGTGGTATGGTTCAGCAACTACCCCCATCGAATTATTTGGGCCCACCCGTTATCAATGGGATCAGGGGTACTTCCAGCAAGAAATATATCGAAGAGTTGGCACCGGACTAGCCGAAAATCTGAGTTTATCAGAAGCTTGGTCTAAAGTTCCCGAAAAATTAGCTTTTTATGATTACATCGGTAATAATCCGGCGAAAGGGGGATTATTCCGAGCAGGCTCAATGGACAACGGGGATGGAATAGCTGTTGGGTGGTTAGGGCACCCCGTCTTTAGAGATAAAGAGGGGCATGAGCTTTTTGTACGCCGTATGCCTACTTTTTTTGAAACATTTCCAGTCGTTTTGGTAGACGGAGACGGAATTGTGCGAGCCGATGTTCCTTTTAGAAGGGCAGAATCCAAATATAGTGTCGAACAAGTAGGCGTAACTGTTGAGTTCTATGGTGGCGAACTCAATGGAATCAGCTATAGTGATCCCGCTACTGTGAAAAAATATGCTAGACGTGCGCAATTGGGGGAAATTTTTGAATTAGATCGTGCTACTTTGAAATCTGATGGCGTTTTTCGTAGCAGTCCAAGGGGTTGGTTCACTTTTGGACATGCTTCGTTTGCTTTGCTCTTCTTTTTCGGACACATTTGGCACGGTGCTAGAACCTTGTTCAGAGATGTTTTTGCTGGGATTGACCCAGATTTGGATGCTCAAGTCGAATTTGGGGCATTCCAAAAACTTGGAGATCCAACTACAAGGAGACAAGTAGTTTGATACAACGTTGTTCTGGTCTGGTATCATTCGCCTCTATTTTTTTTATTTAGCATAGGTATAGGCGGGGTACCGGAGAAATTTTTATTTTCATTATTGCTTTTCTTTAAATATTACCCTTTCCTTGTCTGGGAAATGATCCCAAATGCACAGGTGTGGAAGCTATAATTGTAAACCACGATCGAATCTATGGAAGCATTGGTTTATACATTCCTGTTAATTTCGACTCTAGGGATAATTTTTTTCGCTATCTTTTTTAGAGACCCGCCTAGGATTTCGACTAAAAAGATGAAATGATTTTTCATTATCTCAATTGAAGTAATGAGCCTCCCAACTAATAGGGGAGGTTCATCATTTCAACTAGTCTCCGTGTTCCTCGAACGGATCTCTTAGTTGTTGAGAGGGCTGCCCAAAAGCGGTATATAAGGCATACCCAGTAAAGCTTACAAGTGAACCGGATATAGAGATGGCGACTAAGGTTGCTGTTTCCATTATTAGAAAATTTCAAGACCACGATATGGTGGATCTACGTTACGACAAGATCGTTTATTTACAACGGAATAGTATACAAAGTCAACAGATCTCAACCAATGCAATAGGATTTATGGTTACACAAACCGTTGAGGACAGTTCTAGATCTGGGCCAAGAAGAACTCTTACAGGGGATTTATTGAAACCATTGAATTCGGAATATGGTAAAGTAGCTCCTGGATGGGGAACTACCCCCTTAATGGGTGTCGCAATGGCTCTATTTGCGATATTCCTATCTATTATTTTGGAGATTTATAATTCTTCCGTTTTACTGGATGGAATTTCAATGAGTTAGGCCCACAAGAACAACGAAGTCCTAGCTTTTGAATCAAAAATGAATCACTTAGGACTCGGATTTCTGGACCCTTCTGGTAGTTCGACCGCGGAATTTCGTTGTTTCGGTAGTTCCGGAATATGAGTGTGTGACTTGTTATAATTGATCCTATTGATAGTGCAGAAATGGGTCTGTCATCTTATCTCAATGGAGATGGTTCTGCCCCGTCGGATATTTATTCGAGTATCTGGAGCACGGAATACATGGAATAGCTCAAGAGAAATATTTGAACTATGATTCATACCTACTATTCAGACCTCGCGACCGGACTCCTACTCCAAAAATTTTCAAAGAGGTATTTCATAAATCGAACGATTTTTTCTCTTTCCGAATCGTGTTTATTTTGACTTTGACCGAGGGACAAATCTTTCTCTGGATTTTTAGTCATAACATTCATTCATTAAGTAAGTGATGATCAAATGGTTCTTACTCAGAGAACCTTTGGGCTTAGCTTTAGGGCGAATCATCGTGGTTCTAGTATGAATCTGAGGTTTCAATCAAATCATAGGGTCTCAACAAGAGAATTCCTATCAATAGTAAAAAAAATTACGCACAAACAACAAATCAAATAAAAAAAAAGGGGAAGAGAAAATTCAAGAGGCCTGTAACGATCAAT